ATATGCAAAAAATCTCAAATATCCTTGATCATGAGACATATAATTGTCACTATAAATAAGAACCATAATTCCAACAGTCGTGATTAATATTGCCATAATACAAGTAAGGGGATCGATCAAGTAGCCCAACTCTAAAGAAAAATCATTATTGATGGTCCAAGACCATACATATTGATAGATATAACTACTATTTATTTGATCAATCGACAAATAAACTGAAAAAATCATAACTATACTTAACAATAAAACACTCGGAAAAGACCACACACGTCGAAGGTTTTTGGTTGCCGTTGGAAAAAGTAGAAGTCCCACTCCTATTAAGATAGGAATTGGAAGTGAGATGAAAGGTATGATCCATGAATATTGATACGTATATTCCATAAAAAAAGTCTATTTATTTAATTCCTAGTTAATTTTTCTGATTCACCAGCTCTTATCTCTTTTCAAAAAAATCAGTTAATAAAAAATTTTAATATCCAAAAGTTAAATAGGATTTTATTTTTCTATTCTTAATAGTTTGCTAAATACTTAAAATATTTCAAGTTACGAAGTTCGAATTTGGATGATCCACTGAAACTATTAATGAACACGCCCTTTGTTTAAATCAAATATTTTTACAATATAGAAACTTCAAATTTTCTTTATTATTTAGTATGCATTACAATAATTTCCCGCTATAGATCAAGAAGGAATAATTACACGAAAAACATGCTTTTTGATATCAATCATAAAAGACAACCAACAAGTTGATCCAATAAAATAAGACTTCTTTTTATTAAATTCGTTTATTACGAATCAATAAACAATTCATTTTTTTCTTTGTTCCTAATAATTTTTCATTTTCGATAGCTATATTAGGAGTATATTATAATATAAAGAATAAATGGATAATAAATAGTAAAGAACAATTCGTTTTGAACACTAGATGTCTTTCACATCCAACTATAGCAATGAATAATCATTTATAATTTTTTAATGGCAGTTCCAAAAAAGCGCACTTCTATATCAAAAAAACGTATTCGGAAAAATATTTGGAAAAACAAAGGGCGTCGGGCAGCGTTGAAAGCTTTTTCGTTAGCAAAATCTCTTTCAACGGGAAATTCACAAAGTTTTTGGGGGGACAAATCAAATAAATAATTAAGTAATAATCTTAATCGGTTTGACTCAAAAAACAGCCTAGTAGAAGTTGGTTTATAATTTGGATTATTTAATATAATTCTATAATTTTTTTTTGAAAATTTCTTATATTTATATATAATTATTTTAAATTTAAATAATTGAATAATGTTAATTTTTTTAATCAAAGCAATTATTAGAATTTACTAATGTTTTGAGCAGATGAATATTAAATTCCTTAGGTAGGGTATGAAAAAAATAATAATAAGAAATCTTTTCTTTACTCTATTATAAAAAAAAAAAATGGTACTTTTTTTTCTTGTTCAAAGAATAAAAATAAATACAAGGGTTGACCTTTCTTTTTCATATCTTTGTTTTATCATTTTCGGGATGGGGAAAATACGAATCCCCATCGCCCCAATAAACAAACTAAAATTTTTTTGTTGATTTTTATTTTATGATATATTTTTTATTTTATGCTATATATTGTATATTATAGAATATATAGAAGATCTAAATATAGAAGATCAAATAGTAAACTGAAACTGTTTATTAAAAATTTAATGAGACGGTGAAACAATGATATTAGTTGATTAAATTAAAACCTTATTGAAAAATTATATGAACCCTTATTCTCTAAATGATTCTTACTATTATAGAATATACCCCTATATAACCATAACCCGCCGAATACATAATTAATTTTTATTTTGATATCTAGATATTGAAACCAGAACTATCTAGTTACAACAGGTCTTTTTTGAAAGAGAATAAACTACGCAAACTCCTATAAATAGAAAAAAAACTATATATAAATTAACAAAATTGCCAACTTCAATTATTATTGAAATAAATGAAAATAAGAAAAAATCCATTCCATATCTAAATATTATATAAATTATTCAATAAATAAAAATGAAATAAGATAATAGAGAAAACGCTCAAATCCCCTATTTAATTAAATTTGAATTAATTCAATTTTAAAATTGAAAGATAAGGAGTTTTTTATACCTTATAAATATTTTGTAAAAAATATTACATTGAATTGAAAATTCTTCTATTTTTTCAATCTCGACGATTGAATAATAATAGGTTATTATTATTTCTAGAAAGCCGCTATGGTGAAATCGGTAGACACGCTGCTCTTAGGAAGCAGTGCTAGAGCATCTCGGTTCGAGTCCGAGTGGCGGCATGCCATTTTTTCTTATAAAAAAAGTTCTATAATATAATGAATTCAAGTCCCAGATATCAATTCAAATAATTCAATTGAGGGATCCTTAAAAATAAAATTTTTATGATATTTTCAACTTTAGAGCATATATTAACTCATATATCTTTTTCGGTCATTTCAATTGTCATTACAATTCATTTGATAACCTTATTA